CCGTAAATCCCGCATGGGGTGTGGAAGGTTTTGATCCTTTTGTTCCGGGGGGGATAGCCTCTCATCATATTGCAGCAGGGACATTGGGCATATTAGCGGGCCTTTTCCATCTTAGTGTGCGTCCACCTCAACGTCTATACAAAGGATTGCGTATGGGAAATATTGAAACCGTCCTTTCCAGTAGTATCGCTGCTGTCTTTTTTGCAGCTTTTGTTGTTGCTGGAACTATGTGGTATGGTTCAGCAACTACCCCGATTGAATTATTTGGTCCCACTCGTTATCAATGGGATCAGGGATACTTCCAGCAAGAAATATATCGAAGAGTTGGTGCTGGGCTAGCCGAAAATCAAAGTTTATCAGAAGCTTGGTCTAAAATTCCTGAAAAATTAGTTTTTTATGATTACATCGGCAATAATCCGGCAAAAGGAGGATTGTTTAGAGCGGGCTCAATGGACAATGGAGATGGAATAGCCGTCGGTTGGTTAGGACATCCTATCTTTAGAGACAAAGAGGGGCGTGAACTTTTTGTACGTCGTATGCCTACTTTTTTTGAAACATTTCCGGTTGTTTTGGTAGACGGAGACGGAATTGTTAGAGCTGATGTTCCTTTTCGAAGGGCAGAATCGAAGTATAGTGTCGAACAAGTAGGTGTAACTGTTGAATTCTATGGTGGCGAACTCAATGGAGTAAGTTATAGTGATCCTGCTACTGTGAAAAAATATGCTAGACGTGCTCAATTGGGTGAAATTTTTGAATTAGATCGTGCTACTTTAAAATCGGATGGTGTTTTTCGTAGCAGTCCAAGGGGTTGGTTTACTTTTGGACATGTTTCGTTTGCTCTGCTCTTCTTTTTCGGGCACATTTGGCATGGTGCTAGAACCTTGTTCAGAGATGTTTTTGCTGGTATCGACCCAGATTTGGATGCTCAAGTAGAATTTGGAGCATTCCAAAAACTTGGAGATCCAACTACAAGAAGACAGGTAGTCTGATAGAACATTCGTTTGTTCCTTTTCGATTCGACTTTTTTTGTTTTTGTTGTGATTTGAATTTGATATCGGGAACTGACTAAATCATGATTTGAATCATTGCATTTTGTTTTACTCTTGTTCTTTCTTTTTCTTTATCCGGGAGATAATCCTCCCCAAAACAGGTATGAAAGCTATAATTGTAAACCACGATCAAATCTATGGAAGCATTGGTTTATACATTCCTCTTAGTCTCGACTTTAGGAATCCTTTTTTTCGCTATCTTTTTTAGAGAACCCCCTAAAGTTCCAACTAAAAAGATGAAATGATTTTTCATTATCTCAATTGAAGCAATGAGCCTCCAATATTGGGATATTGGGGGCTCATTACTTCAACTAGTCCCCATGTTCTTCGAATGGATCTCTTAGTTGTTGAGAGGGTTGCCCAAAAGCAGTATATAAGGCATACCCAGTAAAACTTACTATTAAACCTGATATAAAGATGGCAACTAGGGTTGCTGTTTCCATTATTATATAATATCAAGACCACAATGGATCTATAGGGTAAGATCCTTTATTTACAGCGGAATGGTATACAAAGTCAACAGATCTCAATGAATAACAAATAGGATTTATGGCTACACAAACCGTTGAGGGTAGTTCTAGATCTGGTCCAAGACGAACTGTTGTAGGGGATTTATTGAAACCATTGAATTCAGAATATGGTAAAGTAGCTCCGGGGTGGGGAACGACTCCTTTGATGGGTGTTGCAATGGCTCTATTTGCGATATTTCTCTCTATTATTTTAGAGATTTATAATTCGTCCATTTTACTGGACGAAATTTCTATGAATTAGTTCACCAGAACCGACTAACTAGCTTTTCAATAGAAAGTCAAGTTTAGCATTTAGGTCTTTGATTTTTAGCCCATTCTATTTCGATTTGGTAGTTCGACCGTGAAACTTCTTTGTTTCTGTATTTCCGGAATATGAGTGTGTGACTTGTTATAATTGATCCTATTGATAGTACAGAACAAAAAATGGATCCGTCATCTTGATAGAGATGGCTTTATCCCGTCAGATATTTATTCTAGTATCTGAAGCACGGAATATAGAAAATAGATTCTAAAGTATTAGAACTATGATTCATACTTAATATTTATATTTAGACCTCGCAACCGGACTTACAAAAAATTTGAAAGAGTTAGAAGAAGAAATTGAAAGATTTTGATTCTTTTTAACTGCCGCCGCTTATCTTTATTTTGATCAAAGGACAAACTTCTTTGGATTTTGTTTCATTATATCTATTCATTAAATAAGTGATGATCCAGCAGTTCTTACTCAGGGAATTTTTGGACTTCGATTTAAGGTTTTTTTGAAAATCATCGTGGTTCTGGTATGAATCTGAGGTTTTTTGAATTGATTCATAGGGTCTTAACAAGAAAATTCCTATCAATAATAATAAAGAAGACAGCAGTAAAATCGCATTACACACACAAATCAAAAATAACAAAAGAAATGAAGTATAAAGAAATTAA